GAAATAGAGAAACCTTTTTTATCTTATATCATCAGGGTAATGATCCATCAACCCGCTGGTTCTTTTTCTGAAGTAGCAACGGGAGAATTCATCCTGGAAGTGGGAGAACTGCTGAAACTACGTGAAACCCTGACAAGGGTTTATGTACAAAGAACGGGGAAACCCTTCTGGGTTGTATCCGAAGACATGGAAAGAGATATTTTTATGTCAGCAACAGAGGCCCAAGCTTATGGAATTGTTGATCTTGTAGCGGTTGAATGACAATAAATAGCCTGAATTTCGCGTCAATTCGTGATTTAAAATGAACCCTGCCGCGTTTAATATTCTATGACTTTTATTCATTTACTATCTATTGATTGATGATTCTATTGATCTATCGATTCTATTCTATTGAATAAAAGTCATTCATAATCATACGGTTAGGATCGATCTAAACCAGCCCATTATGTATATGATTCAACATGCCAACGATTAAACAACTTATTAGAAATACAAGACAGCCAATCAGAAATGTCACAAAATCCCCCGCGCTTCGGGGATGCCCTCAGCGTCGAGGAACATGTACTAGGGTGTATGTGCGACTCGTTCAGATCATAAACTAGAACAAAGGAAAGAGAACAATGTTCGAATATCAATGATCAAATAGGATAGAACGGAAAAACAAACTACATTTACTATCTAAAAATAAGAAAATGGGGTCATATCCCTTTTATTGTGTATGAAATTTATGGTTTCTATTGGTGTAAAACCACTCACCTCAATTCAAGATGAGAAGTAATTCTCCATTGGTAGCAAATGGTTATCCATTAAGCGGAGGAAATCTTAGTAACATAGACCCCTCTTGCAAGAACGGACTAACAGGGTCAGCTACCCAGCCAACTTTCATAATTAAATACCGTTACTGTATAGGTAGAGCTCGTTGTGAAAGACCTATTACTGGATAATTCATGGGTAGAGCCGAAGAATGTGAACTATACAAGTTAGCAATAACATTGATTAAATGAAGTAAGGGCTCCGGTGTATAGAGAAGACCTCACCGTTTAAGAAGTAACCATAGAAACGATGGAATCCACTATTTAGTTATCATTGCTATTTTTTTTAACCTAGTATAGTACAATTTCGTATTTCGAGGTGAAATGCCTATAAAAAAATAAAAAATCGTGGTTGGGAAGGTTATAGTAGCGAAAGCCATTGGAATTTTTAGTTTATACATTGGAAAAATCCGTTTTGTTATTAATATACTAGGAAAGGGGCAAAAGAATAACTGAAAGAAAGGAAATCTATTAGTTATTCGTTAAAGTTTCATTTATTCAATGACCAGAATTAGACGGGGATATATCGCTCGGAGACGTAGAACAAAAATTCGTTTATTTGCATCAAGCTTTCGGGGGGCTCATTCAAGACTTACTCGAACTATTACTCAACAAAAAATAAGAGCTTTGGTTTCGGCTCATCGGGATAGGGATAGGCAAAAAATAAACTTTCGTCGTTTGTGGATCACTCGAATAAATGCAGCAATTCGTGAAAGGGGGGTATGCTATAGTTATAGTAGATTAATAAATGATCTGTACAAGAGACAGTTGCTTCTTAATCGTAAAATACTTGCACAAATAGCTATATCAAATAGGAATTGTCTTTATATGATTTCCAATGAGATCATAAAAGAAGTAGGTTGGAAAGAATCCACCGGTTAAACGGAGTTGCCCGGAGAATGAACTCCGGGAAGATCGAATAAAAATGAATAGAATTAGAATATGATAAAATATCAGAAAGTAGTCAAAATAAATATGAATCAACACGTTCAATAAAAAATTTTATTCTTCCCAGATTATTCTTTTTTTTTTTCTTACGACACGAGACTTCAATCCGGATTCTTGGATTTTTCCAACAAAAAAGAAATCCGCGTTTGAGTTCGGATGGGCATTTGAATTCAAGTGAAGAAAGAGTAAACCTATCTTTTTCTGGCTCTAAGACTGGGAGTTCTGGTGGTCGACTCGGTTCTTTCAAATTGTTTCTCATTATTAAGAAAAGGTAACAAAGATAAAATACGAGCTTGTTTTATAGCAATAGTAATTAATCGTTGTTGTTTCAAGGTCAATCTATTCACTCGTCTAGATAATATTTTTCCCTGTTCACTAATAAATCGACTAATTAAACTCATGTTTTTATAATCAATTCGATCCCCCGATTGGATCGGGGGCAAACGCCTACGAAAAGATCGCTTGGATTTAAGAAAAGTTCGCTTAGATTTTTCCATGGTTTGGTTAGTTTATTTCTTATCCCTAAAATCCTATTTCAACCGTATCTTTTATTAGAATAAATAAATAGGATTTGGTTTGTTTATAATTATCTTTAACTATGTTAAATATGTTATATATATAATGTCATTTTTGCCCTTTCCTTGTAAGAAAGATAAGGGCGCCGGTGCTCGGTTCGTTCGATCTATTTCTTTATCTCCCCATGAATCGTATGTTTGTTACAATATGGACAGAATTTTAGCAACTCCAATCGATTAGGCGTATTGTGCCGGTTCTTTTGAGTAATATATCTGGAAATCCCCGTTGATTCCTTATTAACACCGTTTCGAACACAAGCGGTACATTCCAAAAGAACCGGTATTCGCACATCTTTACCCTTAGCCATGAACCTCCTTTGGATTTTTCATTTACTCAACTCTTCCTTTTTCAATTCGAAACGAAAAAGAAGAAAGGAAGGAAAAAATTTGTAACTAGCTATCCTCTTATGCAAGATTTCATTACAATCAATATAGGAAATACGATAGAAAGATTTCTAAACTATATTTCAACAGTACAGTATACAGTATTTCATATAATTATCGTCTAGAATACGCTTTCCCTAGAACCAGAGTTTGTATTCGACTTCCATAGAAATTTAATACATAGAAATTCATATTAATTTAATTCCAACCTGAACCCGACTCTCACAGCTGTTGAATATAATATTCTTTCTCTTTCCTCCCTTTTTCTAGGGAAAAAAGAGAAAAGAAGGGGCTTTATTTAATTGTATCTCTAATCTTCTTTATTCCTTCCCACGTCAATAACTAGAATGAAAAAAAGGGGAACGTCAACGCATCCGGGAAAAAACGATTAATCTCTATCAATAAACCTGCCAAAGAACCGAACCATAGAGTACTTAGTACCGGTGCCACGGAAAGATATGTTTTTAGATCTCGCATTGAAAAACCTCCTTTTATAGTAATACATACATAAGATAATACATATTGAAATGTACAATCATCCAGTAAATAAGATTTCCTTTTTGTTAAATACAGAAAAAACGTCCTTTTCTTCCCCACTATTCCCCAAAAAGACTCGTTTATTTTTCCTAGGGGTTCCAGAAGTATTTTACTATTATTATATGTTAAATGAGACCAAAAAGGCGAAATGGACATAAAAATTCTAGATTTTAATAGAGGCAATAACGATGTGGAAAACAAGACAGGAATTCTCTACAATGACACTGTAGACCAATGGAAGGGATGTAGCGCAGCTTGGTAGCGCGTTTGTTTTGGGTACAAAATGTCACGGGTTCAAATCCTGTCATCCCTACCTATTACTGCTCCTTTGAGCAGTAACGAGGGATTTTTTGAGATCAATTCACGTTGGACATATCATATAGAATCTTTTATTCTTATGATGATACTATATGTGTATGCATACAAGATGTATTGGGGCCAATCCTTTTCTTTACAGTCTTTTCTTTTATGAGAAGAAAGCGCTCTTAGTTCAGTTCGGTAGAACGTGGGTCTCCAAAACCCGATGTCGTAGGTTCAAATCCTACAGAGCGTGATTTGTATCTTCTTCGATGGAATTTGACTGAAACACTAACTGGAACAGCAATCTTTATTTGACCTCCTAGATATTAAAGAAAGGAGGAGGTCAATCAAAAAAAGAGATATTAATTAATCAAAGGTCTAACTGATCGCCACGCCTGTATTGTAAATAGGCAGTTACAAATAATCCAGCCAAAGTAATAGGAATTAGACCTAACACAATTCCAAATAGAAAAACTTCAATCATTTCAATTTGTTTGAAAGGAGAAAAAAGAGGTAATATCTATACCTAAATATTAATCCGAATTACCATGAATCTCAATGACCAAGAATTGGCAATTAACGGGGTAAAAATACACAGAAGTTCGCAGAAAGATTTTGTGCAATTAATTTCAAATAAGTCGTATCTTGCTCAGACCAATAAATAGAGCTGAGGTTATAGTTAAAGCCGTTAGTAGAAAACCGAAATAACTAGTTATGGTAGGCATCAAGGAGCTAAATGAAATATGGTCTTTTTATACATATGTTTATAAAAAAGCACTTACCTGAGTTTCCTTTTTTGCAAAATAGGAGAAAAAAACCAATTGAAAGTTTTTGAGTCATCTATCATTATAGACAGCACTAACAAGGATAAAGTCACAACTATATAAAAAAATTGATTCATCATCTGTAACATCTACCCATACCGCGTTTGCAATCAGCAAATGCATTCTTGGATCATTTTTCAATTCAACTTATAAACGAATAATAAGAACTGGGTAGTGTAATTTCGTTTTAAAATAAGACTAACTCTTTTCCAATCATTATGGAATCAAATTAGAAAATTATTCCTATTTTTATCATTTGTTTTATTGGATCGAATCTATATATTTTAGAGCGAACATTAATCTTATAAAACTTTTACTTTCATTTTAACTAATTAGATTCCGTAATGAGTTCACTCATATAATATCTTAAATATCTTGAATGAATGAGAACAAAAAGTTATCACATGATCACTCAAAAAAATAGGTGTTTTGGTTCAACTATATTCTAAGACTATTAATTTCTATTTTCTTTTGCTTTAGAAGTTCTATTTTGTATTTTTCATATATATATTAGAAATGCGCATCTTTTTAGTTAGGTCAAGAAAGAACCTTCAGATTTCGATCTAATACAACAATGTATGCATTAGTGATTCCAATTATTTCATTCTTTGTTCTTTTTG